TCTACTTGAGCATCCAAATCTGGGTCAATACCGGCAAAAACATCTCGGAACAAGGTTCTAGCGCCATGCCAAATATGTCCGAAGAAGAAAAGCAGAGCAAATGAAGCATGGCCAAAAGTAAACCAACCCCTTGGACTGCTACGAAAAACACCATCGGATTTCAAAGTAGCACGATCTAATTCAAAAATTTCGCCCAATTGAGCGCGTCGAGCATATTTTTTCACAGTAGCAGGATCACTATAACTGACTCCATTCAGTTCGCCACCATAGAACTCCACAGTTACACCTACTTGTTCGACACTATACTTCGACTCTGCCCTTCGAAACGGAACATCGGCTCTAACAATACCGTCTCCGTCTACCAAAACAACCGGAAATGTTTCAAAAAAAGTGGGCATACGACGTACAAAAAGTTCACGCCCTTCCTTATCTCTAAAGATAGGGTGTCCTAACCACCCAACAGCTATTCCATCCCCGTTGTCCATTGAGCCCGCTCTGAATAATCCCCCCTTTGCCGGATTATTACCGATGTAATCATAAAAAGCCAATTTTTCAGGAATTTTAGACCAAGCCTCTGATAAACTTTGATTTTCGGCTATCCCAGCGCTAACTCTTCGATATATTTCTTGCTGGAAGTATCCCTGATCCCATTGATAACGAGTGGGACCAAATAATTCAATCGGGGTAGTTGCTGAACCATACCACATAGTTCCAGCAACAACAAAAGCGGCAAAAAAAACAGCAGCGATACTGCTGGAAAGGACGGTTTCAATATTTCCCATGCGTAATCCTTTGTATAGACGTTGGGGCGGACGGACACTAAGATGGAATAGGCCGGCTAATATGCCCAATGTCCCTGCTGCAATATGATGAGAGGCTATTCCTCCCGGAACAAAAGGATCAAAACCTTCCACACCCCACGCTGGATTTACAGATTGTACCCTTCCGGTTAGTCCATAAGGATCGGACACCCATATTCCAGGACCATACAACCCCGTTACATGAAATGCGCCAAACCCAAAACAAGCCAACCCTGAAAGAAATAAATGAATTCCAAAAATCTTAGGTAAATCTAAAGAAGGTTTTCCTGTACGTTCATCAGAAAATATTTCTAGATCCCAGTACACCCAATGCCAAATAGCTGCCAAAAAGCATAAGCCAGAAAACACAATATGTGCCCCGGCCACACCTTCGTAACTCCAAATACCCGGATTCGTTATAGTACCTCCTGTGATACTCCAACCGCCCCATGAATTGGTTATTCCTAAACGAGTCATGAAGGGTATAACAAACATACCCTGTCTCCACATTGGATCAAGAACGGGGTCAGAGGGATCAAAAACCGCTAGTTCGTATAGAGCCATCGAACCGGCCCAACCAGCAACTAGAGCTGTATGCATTATATGAACAGAAATCAAACGACCCGGATCATTCAATACGACGGTATGAACACGATACCAAGGCAAACCCATGGAAATACCCCTTTAATCAACGAATAATAGACACTATGTAACTTTATTGCATTGTAAAAAGTAAAAAAACTATGCTCTGGACCCACTCTTTCGGTAGATTTTCTCGAGGAAAGAATTAATATTTGTTCTATTCTTTTAGTAATAATAATAATAGATAGTAATAATAGACGAATTCCATTTGTAGGAACAAAAATAAGCAGATCTATTCTATACCCGATAAGTACCAATACGCAATGGTAGAGGGGATTGATCCCACTTTAATTTTCTCTGAGTGAAGACATACCCATTTGTTCATATCATTCCAAAGACCCATTCGTTTCGTAAAAATTTTCCTTTAGTCATAATCATTCGGTTTTCTTTTTTTATGTTATTGTTATGAACTTATTCAATTTATGGATAAACTATGATAAAGGCTAATCTTATTAAGACAATAAACCCGTTGTTACGCTTCCACATCAAAGTAAGATATAGTACTTCATTTTTTTTCTTTCATTTTATGCCTATTGGTGTTCCAAAAGTACCTTTTCGAAGTCCTGGAGAGGAAGATGCATCGTGGGTTGACATATAGTGCGACTTGTCAGATATATTGGGTCACATGGAATTTCCCCATTCTCTCCCCTGATCGAGATATCCCCTCTTTCGCCCAAAAAAGATTGATTGAATTATCAAAAGTTTGGAGCGTGAAATACAATTTAATCCTATTTATTTTTTGTAGGGGTATCAGATTAATATTATCAATTAGAATAATTTATGGTTGGCTCGACTGGACCAAAAAAATGAAGTATCCAGGCTCCGTTTAGAAAAAACCCAATTGGTAATATATCTAAGATTACTACTTTTACAATATTCTATTTATAAACAGGAGCGATCTCAAACTGTTTAATCAATCGAGTAATATAATGAATACATTTAATATAATGAATACATTGAATATTTAGTGGAAGACATGAAATAAATGAAATTGAAAAATAAAAAAAGCCATAGCAAAAAGACGTGGTATTGGGACATTTGCCCTATATGTGCAAATAAAAATCGGGCCTATCTTTACTCGGAGTAGAGCATAAACCTAAAAAAATTGAAAAAGCCCAATCAGGAACAAGAAAATGGCATCGTTATTTGGATTCGATCTCGATGAAACAATACATCAATGAGAAGTTCATTCGATAAGTTTAGTAAATTATTTATATATATATTTTATTTATATATAGGTAAAGTAAACAGGCCAAAACAAATCCTTCTTGAAAAATGGAAGAAAAAAAGCCCTTTGTTAGAAGTTAGAAAGAGCCCCCTATGAAAATAAAAAAGAATGAGGGCTGCAATCTACACATTGATTTTTTTTTTTTGCGCGATTTTTGGTAAACCGTATGCATCGAAAGGTGCGCGTACGGTTCCTAAGGATACAATTATATCCTAATCAACCGACTTTATCGAGCAAGATTACTTTTTTTAGGCCAAGAGGTTGATAGCGATCTCTCGAATCAAATTATTGGTCTTATGGTATATCTCAGTCTAGAGGATGATAGCAAAGATCTGTATTTGTTTATAAACTCTCCCGGGGGGTGGGTAATACCCGGAGTAGCTATTTATGATACTATGCAATTTGTACAACCAGATGTACAGACAATATGCATGGGATTGGCCGCTTCAATAGGATCTTTTCTTCTGGTCGGAGGAGAAATTACCAAACGTCTAGCATTCCCTCATGCTCGGCGCCAATGAGTTTTGTATTTGAGAGAAAAAAGAAGACTATGCCTTCGCCATATGAAATATGACTATTAAGTAATAATAGCATGGCATTTTGAATTCGATATGAGAAACCTTTTTTTTTTCAAAAATCAATCATTAGATTATATATCGAACGAATAGTATGAGATAAAGGGCATTTCCGATTTTATCTGATTTATCGGAAGCCTATTGCAGCGTCACAAACTTTTTTGTTTTCACACCAGAGGGATAATAACAATATTTATCTTAGGAAAGAATACAAAAAAAGAAACTTTGGGATTGCTTAATAACAGACTAAATAAATATATAAAGCAACGGAACCATCATAGTATGTTTTAACTACTCCAAAATAAAATGAAGGATGGTTATTGGATTATTTACAGATCGGGGTCTGATAGGCCCTATATTTGAATATTTGAATTTGATTTTATACTTCTTCAATAATGGAATGGAGGTTATAAAGTAAATTCCATTGTATAGCCGTATGCAATGCGCAAAAGATGCCTGTACGGTTGTTCAATTCTATCTTTTGGTTTTCATATCATTACTCGTTATTTAATTTATTCTCTTTGATTTCTCTTCGAGATAGAAGAACCATTTATTAGGTTATATAATCAGGGTAATGATCCATCAACCTGCTAGTTCTTTTTATGAGGCACCCGCAGGAGAATTTATCCTGGAAGCGGAAGAAATGATGAAGCTGCGCGAAACCATTACAAAGGTTTATGTACAAAGAACAGGCACACCTCTATGGGTTGTATCCGAAGACATGGAAAGAGATGTTTTTATGTCAGCAACAGAAGCCCAAGCTCATGGAATTGTTGATCATGTAGGGGTAGAATAAAAAATAACAGGGATTTCGCGCAAATACAAATACGCCATTTGAAATTTTATCTTCTTACTGGGTTTGATAGAGTATTCTATTAATTAATTTATTACTATAGAAGTAATTCCTAATCGGCCGGTTAGGATCGATCTAAACCAGCTCATTATGTATACGAGTCAACATGCCAACTATTAAACAACTTATTAGAAAGACGAGACAGCCAATCAGAAATGTTACGAAATCCCCCGCCCTTGGGGGATGCCCTCAGCGACGAGGAACATGTACTAGGGTGTATGTGTGACTCGTTCAGAGCATGGACTGGGGCAAAAGAAAAGAACCCATTTTTCCAGTATCAGTGATCAGTAACAGTAAATAAGATAAAATAAAACGGAAGAACTCCATTCACTATCTAAAAAGTATCTATCATACCCTTCTATTGTGTATCAAAATTTATGGTTTCTAGTGGTGTAAATCCAATCGTCTCCATTTTCAATTTAAGATGAGAAAGAATTTCCCATTGGTAGCAAATGTTTATCCATTAAGCGGGGGGAATCCCATTTAAAGGCAAGAAAGATTACGCCCTTACTCTTTCAACAACGGACTAAGAGGGTCAGCTACACAGTTAATCTTCATAATTAAATACCGTTACTGTATAAGTGGATCTCGTTGTGAAAGACGGATTACTGAATAATTCATGGGTAGAGCCAAAAAGTGTGAACTGTACAAGTTAACAATAGCATTGATTAAATGAAAGAAAAGAAGGGGCTCCGGTGTATAGAAGGGATCTCGCCGTTTAAGAAGTAACCATAGAAACGATGGAACCCACTATTTTTTTTTTATTCATTTCTATTTTATATTGACTACTTTTTGTTTTTATTTAATATTAATATGCTTTTTTTAATATCTAGTATCAATATTATTTCTTATTTCGAGGTAAAATGCCTATAAAAAAAAAGAAAAAATAGTGGGCGGGAAGGTTATAGTAGCAAAAGCCGTTGGAGTTTTTATTTTATACATTGGAAGGATCCGTTTTGTTATTAACAAACTAGTAAAGGGGAAGGGAATAACTGAAAGAAAAGAAATCAATTAGTTATTTATCAAAGTTTCATTTATTCAATGACCAGAATTAAACGAGGATGTATAGCTCGGAGACGTAGAACAAAAATTCGTTTATTTGCATCAAGCTTTCGAGGGGCTCATTCAAGACTTACTCGAACTATTACTCAACAGAAAATAAGAGCTTTGTTTTCGGCTTATCGGGATAGAGGTAGGCAAAAGAGATATTTTCGCCGTTTGTGGATCACTCGGATAAATGCAGCAATTCGAGGGAATTTAGTATACTATAGTTATAATATTTTCATACACAATCTGTACAAGAAGCAGTTGCTTCTTAATCGTAAAATACTTGCGCAAATAGTTATATTAAATATAAATTGTCTTTCTATGATTTCCACTGAGATTATAAAATAAGTAGATTGGAAGGACTCCATAGGAATGTTTTAAATTTTAATGGAGTGCGCTGTAAAATTAACTCCGGGAAGGTAGAATAGAAATTAGTATGATAAAATATAATCAAATAATATGATAAAGTCGTCAAAATGAACAAACAAGACGTTCAATAAAAAAAGATTTATTCTTTTTCCCCGATCCTTTTTTTCTTATGATATGACACGACACTCACATCTTAATTCGCGAATTTTTCGAACAAAACATCAATCCGCCTTTGAGTTCGTATTGGAATTTTGATTCAAGTGAAGAGTAAGCCTATCCCCCTTTTTGATTCTAAGACCCGCAGTTCTAGCAGCCGACTCACCTCTTTCAAATTGTTTCTCATTATTAAGAAAGGGTAACAAAGATAAAATACGAGCTTGCTTGATAGCAATAGTAATTAATCGTTGTTGTTTTAAGTTTAATCTATTCACCCGTCTAGATAATATCTTTCCTTGTTCACTAATAAATCGACTAATTAAACTCATGTTTCTATAATCAATTCGATCCCCCGACCCAATCGGGGGCAAACGCCTACGAAAAGATCGCTTGGATTTAAAATAGAGTCGCTTGGATTTATCCATGATTTGTTTATTCCTTATCCCGAAAATCCTAATTTTGTCGGGGATTTCTTTTTGGTTTGTTTATCTTTAAATATATGTTATATATAATATATGGTATATGACATTTTTCATCTTCCTTGGAAGGATGACATACAATACATACGTGTAATCGGTTCCATCTATTTCTTTATCTCCCCATGAATTGTATATTTGTAACAAAAGGGACAGAATTTTCTCAATTCCAATCGACTAGGCGTATTGCGTCGATTCTTTTGAGTAATATATCTGGAAATACCAACCCTCTTTGATTCCTTATTAGCATCATTTCGAACAGCACAATTGGTACATTCCAAAATAACTGTTACTCGAACATCTTTCCCCTTGGCCATGAACCCCCTTTGTATTTTTGATTCACTCAACTATTCTATTTTGCGATCCAAAGAGAAAAAAGGAACGAAAAAAAAAAAATAGAAGTTGCTAACTCGAAATAAAATTATGAAAAATTTCGTTGCAATCAAGATAGTAATAATAAGTAATACAATGATTTCTAACTACATTTCTAATCCCAATATAGCGTTTCGTCTTTCATTTAAGTATTTTGTATGATATTGTTGACCTATCCATCAATTTCCATTTCCGTTCTCATTCTCTTTTTAATTATTTTAATTTAAATTAAAAATTTTATTTTAATTCGAGCCTCGGGCCTGAGGCCCGAGTTCCGAGTTTCACTGAATTTGAATCCACTTTTATTCTTTCTCTTTTCGAACTTATTCGAATTTTAAAAATTCTAAAATTAAAAGATGGGAAGGGGAGGGATTAGTCACAGAGATTTTATTAAATCCCTAATCTTCTTCACCACTTCCCATGTTACTAACTAGAATGAAAAAAAGGGGAATATAAGCGCATCCGGAAATAAACGATTGATCTCTATCAATAGACCTGCTAAAAACCCGAACCATATAGTACTTACTACCGGCGCCACGGAGAGATATGTTTTTAGATCTCGCATTTTATTTGAAATCCTCCTTCTTTATTGGAATTTGTAATACATATATGATCAGACATATATGGAGTTAATGATCGCTTGTATTTGTCCGCGGAATCCCTAATTCAAATTGAAATGTACAACGATTCAGTAGAATATTCCTTTTCTTAAAAAAAAGTGCCCTTTTCTGTACCAGCATTTCCCAAAAATATTCATTTTTTTTACAGCGGGTTTCATTATACGTAACGCATATAAGTGGTTTATTATAATTAATTAATAATTAATTATATGTTCTATGATATGAGATCAAAAAGAAGAAATGACAAGATAATTTTTGTATAGAAATGGAGTAAATAAAGATGTGGAAAACAATACGGGTATTCTCTACAATGACACTGTAACCCAATTGAAAGGGATGTAGCGCAGCTTGGTAGCGCGTTT